CTATTTGCACTATATCTGAAATAAATCTTATCTATTTTAACTCTTCGAGACTCTATTTTTATTTGAGTGTTTCAACTTTTTGAATATTTGGAATATGTATGAAATTATGCATTTTGTCTGAGAGTAAACACAATATGAACAAATAAAAAAATAGAAAACATAATCAAATTCTTTATTTGAATTTTAGAAACTTTCTACCCATCTATTTTTTTTTATAAATAGATGGGGTATCTCGCGCGATAACTAGCTAAATAACTTATGTATGTGTCATGATCTCCACTATTAATGAATATGTATATCAACCCATATTGATTAATTTTGAATATATACTCATAAAAAAGTATGTGCCAGGAACCAGATTTGAACTGGTGACACGAGGATTTTCAGTCCTCTGCTCTACCAACTGAGCTATCCCGGCCATTCATTTACCCTTCTGGCGTATCATCTTCTCATTTTACTCGATAACTCGGGTCTATGTCAATTAACAAAAAGGACGAAAGGTATTACAAAGCCTTATCTAGGTACCGTAATCTCTTCGGTCTTCCAATTCCAAATTTGTCTATAATTTGATTTCGTAGGAGTAATAATATGAATTGTGAATCACTCAATTGAGTACTCCTTGCTTAAAGATATTTATTTGTACGTCTATCATATATATCAAAAGACTTGTTATAAGAGAAAAACACTTCCGTCCAGATCCATTTTAAAAAGAAAAAAAAAAGAGAACTAGTTAGGGAGTAAAAAAGCTTTTGGGGATAGAGGGACTTGAACCCTCACGATTTTTAAAGTCGACGGATTTTCCTCTTACTATAAATTTCATTGTTGTCAGTATTGACATGTAGAATGGGACTCTATCTTTATTCTCGTCCGATTAATCAGTTCTTTCAAAGATCTATCAGACTATGGAGTGAATGAGTTGATGAATGAATATTTGATTCCTTTTTCAACTTGAAATTGATTCACAAAAATTCTTCCATTTTTCCTATTCATATTCGAAATTTTTCTTTATTTTTATTTATAGAAAATAGAAATAAATAGAAATAAGAAATATCTAAAAATTCGAAAAATAGAAATACAGAATAGATTCGAAGTGTCATTAATCATTTGCTATAGTATATTCTTCACCTTTTTTGGATTGGAGTTTCGACGGAAGAATTCTTAGAACAACACAGTCAACCCCATTTGTTAGAACAGCTTCCTTTGAGTCTCTGCACCTATCCTTTGTTTTTTATTCTTGCTCTCTGAATCCTTCTTTTTTTTACTTTTGAAAAAAGGAGTTGGCTCAGGATTGCCCATTTTTATTAATTCCAGGGTTTCTCTGAATTTGAAAGTTTTCACTTAGTAGGTCTCCATACCAAGGCTCAAGCCAATTAAGTCCGTAGCGTCTACCGATTTCGCCATATCCCCTTTTGTCTTTTAAGATTAGGATCTCAGTGTGATGTCCTTTCCCTTTATTCTTTTTCTTTCATTTCTGCCGGAACCGTCGAATTCATGATATTTTATATGAATTACTATACCGAAAAGTGTTTTCTCTTATTTCATTTTTTGTCTATCTTCTTTTATCTCTCGGAAGTCTATATTTGAATTTGATTTGGTCTAATCAGAAATGATTCTATCATTTCTGTAGCTACAATTCAATATAGGTGTATATATGCTATATATATCCTACTCCCCGTTCATTTTGCCAGACAATTTTGAATACTCAAAGGGTCGATTCTTTGTTTTTCATCATAGTTTATGAATGAAAGCGGAAGAATATCTTATTATGTTATTAAGATTCGGAGTTCATCTTTATCGATTCTAATTGTTTTATTTAAATTTTTTTATTCTTTTGTCTTTTTATTTTCGGTTTTCTTAAGGCAGACCCTTAAATAACTATAGAATTATTATTCTAACTCTAATATAATAAAGAGATATTTATTATATTAGAGTTATAGATATAATGAATATTGTCATAATAATTTTTTTTTTAATTTCGATTTGAAAATTCATAGCTCTACTAAACTAAAAAGAGAAAAAAAAAAGAGAAATAGAATTTCATATAATTTTTAAATTAGATTTAAATAGAATCTAATTCTTCTAGACAAAAAATAGAATATATATAGAGCGGAATAAACTAAATTGACTATTTCGATTTATTTGATTTCAAATATTTATTTGAAATTCATAGCATAAAAGAATAAATAATGAATAAACCTAAACTAAAATATAGTTTATTAAATTCCAGTGCATGTCGAATTTCTGGGAGCCCGCTTAGCTCAGAGGTTAGAGCATCGCATTTGTAATGCGATGGTCATCGGTTCGATTCCGATAGCCGGCTTTTCTCTATTTTTATTTGTATTTGTTCAATCTTTTTCTTTTCTATCTATTTTATATATTTATATATATATTTTTTGAAATCGAAGAACAAATAAAAGAATAAGCTTTGCCTTCTTCAAAACGATTTAGTATGTTGCAGAAACTTCCAACTCTGAATAAAAGAAAAATGGAAAAGTAACGGGAGCAATCTCGGCCGAACAAATCAGGAAAAAACTTTTTCTTTTCTTTTTTTTTTTTACTTACACATTTTAATACAAAATATATAATATATAAAAGGGTTCGTATATGATGTATATACAATCCATTTCATTATTCATTGTAATACAATACTTCAGGGGATGTCGTTTCATTTATCATTTAGTTCAGTTTTAATTTCGGTTTTTTTGTCATATGGAATATATATATATAAATAGAAATAAAGAAAATAAATAAAGAAAGGAGTCTTTATGTCGCGTTACCGAGGGCCTCGTTTCAAAAAAATACGCCGTCTAGGGGCTTTACCTGGACTAACTAATAAAAGGCCTAGAGCCGGAAGTGATCTTAGAAACCAATCGCGTTCCGGGAAAAGATCTCAATATCGTATTCGTCTAGAAGAAAAACAAAAATTGCGTTTTCACTATGGTATTACAGAAAGACAATTACTTAAATATGTTCGTATCGCCAGAAAAGCCAAAGGGTCAACAGGTCAGGTTTTACTACAATTACTTGAAATGCGTTTGGATAACATCCTTTTTCGATTGGGTATGGCTCCCACTATTCCTGGAGCCCGCCAATTAGTTAACCATAGGCATATTTTAGTTAACGGCCGTATAGTAGATATACCAAGTTATCGTTGCAAACCTCAAGATACTATTATGGCGAGGGATGAACAAAAATCCAGAGCTCTAATTCAAAATTCTCTTGATTCATCCCCCCGGGAGGAATTGCCCAAACATTTGACTCTTCACCCATTCCCATATAAAGGATTAGTCAATCAAATAATAGATAGTAAGTGGGTCGGTTTGAAAATAAATGAATTGTTAGTGGTAGAATATTATTCTCGGCAGACTTAGACCTAAATAAAATTCAAAGCAAAGGGTTTGGAGAATTTGGCTCCTTTCTTTCGCCAAAGTAAAATGACTTAAGGTTTAAAGTCAGGGGTTTGATCCAGATTTTCGACCACTCATATATTCTATCCCATCCCGGATTTTCCTATTCATGTATCATAGATTGGCAGAAAGATTTTCACTCCTTGTCCATTCTTTCCAGTATTTTACGTAACCCAGCAATTCAAAATCGAAGAAATATATAATATAAATAAAAGAAGGATCTAACTCTTATGTTCTAATAAAAGTATTTCTTGTTGTTTGATTTGGGAATGTTGGCGAATTAAATTAGGCGTTAGGTGAAAGTACGGAAAGAGAGGGATTCGAACCCTCGGTAAACAAAAGCCTACATAGCAGTTCCAATGCTACGCCTTGAACCACTCGGCCATCTCTCCTACACAATGATTATGACTCAGAAACCGAAGAAATAGCGAGCGATTGCTATGTTCATATTTCTATTACTACTCGTTATACTATTAGTTATAGTATTGGTGGGTTGGTCGTAGTCATACCTAACCAAACAAAAATTGAATAGTAATAGAAAATTTTTTCTAAAAAAATCTTTCCCCAATAAAAAACAAGCCTTCCCTTGTGAAAGGAGAAAATAAATAAGAAATAGTTGTATAAGTAGTAGTAGAAAATATCTATCTTTGTTGAAATTTTTGGAAATGAATCCGTTTTTATGTTATTTCGTACTGTACAAATCCTTTGTTTGTGTAATCATTTTCCCACATGGGGGAATGAGAAGAATTTTAGAATGGATTGATACCTATGCCTAGATCGCGAATAAATGGAAATTTTATTGATAAGACCTTTTCAATTGTGGCCAATATCTTATTACGAATAATTCCGACAACTTCAGGAGAAAAAGAGGCATTTACTTATTACAGAGATGGTGTGATTTGATTTTCTTTATTATTTAGTTTCCTTTTGCTGTTCCTAGTTTTAGGAGAAAGGCATACGATTCGGGATAGCAAAGAACAAAAATTCTTATTCCATTCCATATTATAGAAATAAACCTACGCTTGTTGAAGGTGAAGTTTCGAAATAGAACAATTCCTTCTGTCGTGTATCCCCGATTGATGCAACCTCAGATACTATGTTTCAGTTATAGATTTTAGTATTGAGCGAAAGGTGTAACCTTTGTGTTTTGTATTACAGGTCAATCCTACTTCCTAGTAATATAGTACCAATAGGCGGCATAGGGGAAGAAGCACTACACCTAGCAATCGACAACACGAAAGCTTTGTTAAAAATTACTTACCTACTCCCTTTCTTTTCTTATCTTATCTGGATTGGGACTAAAAAGAATGGTTGGGACAACAAACATCCATCTCGTTCGTACTTTGGATATCCGTATAACCATCGAAGACTGTTGAAGTGACTATTTCCTGGAAATTAGGAGGCGTTGAGGACAAAGGAATTGTTGGAGTTATCTTTTTCTATTTAGTATCCAGACACTTGGTTCTAGTAAAAGCTCTTGCGCAAGAAGGTTGGCTAGAGATTTTTTGTAAAAACACTAGCCCCGCTGAGTTCATAATGAGAATGTTTTAACCCTTTTTTTTTATTATTCCATGTATTTTTTCTTCTCATTAT